AATTGAAGTAACTCGTCTTCGAATCAACTTTGGTTGGGGTTCGAAAAACGAATAAAAAAAAGTAAAATAAAGTAAATTCAAGGAAGATATTTCCCTTTTTCAGGGGGCCCTTCGGGGGTCGTGGAATGCTTTTCTTCTCCTCTTATTCCATATGGAATACAATGAGTTAAAATAAGAAGGAATAGGGGAATATTCGACCGTTTGCTCCAAAAAGAGGATTAAATCATCCTATTGAAAAAGAAATAATCCGAAATAGAAAGCACTTTTTTCAAATTCCATTCTTTATTTATCTTTTATTCCAAAATTCCCCCGAAAATCCAATTTCATTTTTCAATGGGGTTAGATGATCTAGTTCTTAATATTATTACTTTACTTAACTGACAGATTCTACAACAAATCTCTTGATTCGGAATTAGGGACTCATGTCCCATCTGATGAATCGATTTTCTTTTACACTTCTGTATCTCACTCTATCTTGTTTTTTAGTATTATCTAAAATAACCGATGAATTATGAATTTTCCATAACTTAGGTAAGTGCTTTACCAACATATGTAGTGTAGTAAAAAAATAAATGGAATTTAACCCCTTCATGCTTACTATAACTAGTTATTTTGGTTTTCTACTGGCTGCTTTAACTATAACCCCAGCTCTATTTATTGGCTTGAACAAGATACGTCTTATTTGAAATGAATTGAATGAATAAGTCAGAAAAGAAAAGAAAAATCTTTCTTTTGGATTCCTGGTATTCTACGACTCTTTTCCACACTAATTACCAATTCTTTTCTTGGTCATTGAGATTCGTGGATAATTTAGACTATTATTTAGAGATAGATCGTACCTCTTTTTTTTATCCCCTCGAACAGAAATGATTGAAGTTTTTCTATTTGGAATCGTCTTAGGCCTAATTCCTATTACTTTAGCGGGATTATTCGTGACTGCGTATTTGCAATACAGGCGTGGGGATCAGTTGGATCTTTGATTGAGTAATATTTCTTTTTTGATTGACCTCCTCCAGACCAGAGAGGAGGTCAAATTGGAGTTGCAATTCGACTTTGTTTTTTTAAGTTATTTTACTCTGTTTCGACATAAGATAGATGGAATCACGCTCTGTAGGATTTGAACCTACGACATCGGGTTTTGGAGACCCGCGTTCTACCAAACTGAACTAAGAGCGCTTTCAAAAATAAAATCCTTTTCTACTCCTAACGTGTCTCACGTACGTATAGTATCCACAAATTCAAGTTATACCCACTTTAATCGATCTCCCCGCTACTGCCCATAAAGAAGAGAGAAGTAATAGGTAGGGATGACAGGATTTGAACCTGTGACATTTTGTACCCAAAACAAACGCGCTACCAAGCTGCGCTACATCCCTTTTCCAAATTGTTGTACAATGCCATTGTACACAATTCCTTTCTTGTTTTCCACATCGTAATTTTCTTCTATTTCTCTATCTATATAGAACTTTCTTGTCATTTCTTGTTTTTGGTCTCATATAATCAAGGAAGGGTATACATCTAAAATCCAGTCGAATTTCACCTATAAAAGAAAGATTACTATTCCTTAGTAATGTATAGGAAGAAGGGGTCATCTTTTTCTTTTTTAGGGATAGGAAAATCTCGTCTATATGGTTCATTCTATATATATAGCATATTTCTTTTGTTTTTTTAGTTAGGAATTTCGCCTAAACAAAAGAAATACAAACGATCTTGGGCAAGAGTATCTGATCATATATGTATTCCAATAAGGAAGGAGGATTTTCAATGCGGGATATAAAAACATATCTCTCTGTAGCACCCGTGCTAAGTACTCTATGGTTTGGGGCTTTAGCAGGTTTATTGATAGAAATTAATCGTTTATTCCCAGATGCTTTGTCATTCCCTTTTTTTTCATTCTAGTTATTCCTATGCGAGAGATAGAATTCTTCGTGACATGACGCAAATTTTCCTTCAATCCTTTTTTAGTATACGAAGCAAAAAGAAAGAAAAGATGGATTGGGTTGAACCTCAGAGTCATGAAAAATTCGGTAAATCTCATTTTGGAAAACAGAAATTTAATTAAAAGCGGTATCCAAGCTAAGTCAGGCCTCACAAATCAGAGCATAGAAAGAGGCTAGGGCTTGCTACTTAAATGAAAGGATTTCGAAGCAAAATCCTTGCTAATTCGACAAGGATTGTATTCTTTAATTATTTATCTATTTTTTATTACTTAATTTACGAATTTCCAAAATTTTTTATTCTATTGGATTGGATTCGTTAGAGAATTCGAAGAATTACAACAAAATCTTTAGAAATAGCATTTTTAGTTAGGAACTTCTATGGATTTTATTCTTCTTCTTCGGATCCAAAATAGAAGAATAAAAGAATAGGTATAAGAATTAAGTTAAGTCGATCCAAAAAGGAAAGGAGGTTCATGGCCAAGGGCAAAGATGTTAGAATCAGAGTTATTTTGGAATGTATCAATTGTGTTCGAAAGGGTACCAATAAGGAATCGACGGGGATTTCTAGATATAGTACTCAAAAGAATCGCCACAATACACCCGGACAATTAGAATTAAGAAAATTTTGTCGTTATTGTCGCAAGCATACGACTCATAACGAAATAAAGAAATAGGAGCATCGTGTGTTCGATTTTTCCAAAGAACAGAAAGAGTAAGAACTTCTTATTTAATATATAGAACATAGATAGAATACAAAATACAAATCAACTCATCTGATTTTAGGTAGATATTATTTCATATGTATAGAGGGTTTTTCTTTTTATATTATAGTATATGAATCAAATAATATATGGACCAAAGAAAGGTTACTTCTTTTGGATCCAAAATTAATAAAATAAAGAAATCCAATTTTTTTTTTTCAAATTTTTAAATAAGGAATAAATCATGTATATATCTAAACAACCTTTTCGTAAATCTACGCAACCTTTTCGTAAATCCAAACAAACTTTTCATAAATCCAAGCAAACTTTTCGTAAATTCAAACAACCTTTTCGTAAATCCAAACAACCTTTTCGTAGGCGTTCTCGAATTGGCCCGGGGGATCGAATTGATTATAGAAACATGACTTTAATTAATCGATTTATTAGTGAACAAGGAAAAATATTATCCAGACGAATAAATAGATTAACCTTGAAACAACAACGATTAATTACTCTTGCTATAAAACAGGCTCGTATTTTATCTTTCTTACCATTTCGTAACTATGAGAATGAGAAGCAATTTCAAGCCCAGTCAATTTCAATAATTACTGGTCCTAGACACAGAAAAAATAGACATATTCCTCAATTAACACAAAAGTTCAATTCCAATCGAAACTTAAGAAACTCCAACCAGAATTTAAGAAACAACAATCGAAACTTAAGTTCCGATTGTTGATGTTTTATTCGAAAAGGTCAGACTCATATATAAATAAAGTAATCCAGTTTTGATTCTTGTGTTTGTTATAAGAAAGAAAAATGGGAAAAAAGAAATCGTTTTTTTATTTATTGCAACATGCTCGTTGATTCCTACCACTTAATCTTAATTTATTGTATCTTCCCGGAGAGGGAACTCCGGGAATTCGGTTTTAATTATTCCTGTATATTACTTTTTTATCCCTTTAATTGATGGTCTTTATTTTATTGGAAATCGTGTAAAGATTATTTGGATTTGATACAGCTACTTGTGCAAGCATTTTACGATTAAGAATCAATTCCTTCTTGTACAGATTGTGTATTAATTTACTATAACTATCGAATACTTTATATATCCGTGTTGCTGCGTTTATCCGAGTGATCCACAAACGACGAAAATCCCTCTTTTGCCTGCCTCTATCTCGATGAGAAGAAACAAAAGCTCTTCTTACTTGTTGAGTAATCATTCGATTAAGTCTTAAATGAGCCCCTCTAAAGTTTGATGCAAATGAACGCATTTTTGTTCGTCGTCTCCGAGCTATATATCCTCGCGGAACTCTGGTCATTGAATCAAATTAACCTTAATGAATAACTAATGATTTCTCTTCTTTTAACCGTCCTTTTTCCCATTAATAACAAAACGGATTATTCCGATATATAAAATATTAATTCCAATGGCTTTTGCTACTATAACCTTCCCAACCACGATTTTTTATTCTATTTCCTTCAGTTATTTCGCATAGAAATAACAAATTCTAACGATACTAAAAAAACAGTGGGTTCCATCGTTTCTATGGTTCCCTTTTAAACGGTGAGGCCCTCTCTATACACCGGAGCCCTTTCTTTCATTCATTTCATCAAAAGGTATTATGAACTTGTATAGTTCACATTCTTTGGCTCTACCTATCCATTATAGAGTAAATAGCTCTTTTCACAATAAGAGTTATTCATACAGTGACGGTATTTAATTATGAAAGTTGGCTAAATAGCTGACCCTTTAGTCCGTTCTTTTAAGATAAAGGAGCATAAGCCTTTTTCTTTTTATTACTATTTCCTCCGCTTAATGGATAACCATTTGCTACCAATGGGGGAATTGCTTCTTCCAATTCCAATCTAGATGATTGGATTTGCACCAAAGGAAACCATAAATTCCATATACCATAGAAATCTAGGATAGAGAAGCTCTATCCTATTCATTGGTACCGATCATGGATACTTCCAAAATTGTCTTATTTGTTTGAACTCATGATCTGAACGAGTCGCACATACACCCTAGCACATGTTCCTCGACGCTGAGGACATCCCTTAAGCGCGGGCGTTTTTCTAGCATTTCGTATTGGCTGTCTTGCATTTCTAATAAGTTGTTTAACCGTTGGCATGTCGTATGTATATAGAAAAAAAAGGATTGGTTTAGATCGATCTTAACCTGATGATTCATCATCATGAAGTATTTCTATTTTCTATAAAATCGCATAAAACCCGAATTTAGGTTTGAAATAAATTTACAAGAAATCCAGCCACTACCAATCCTTAAACATTTCTGGAAACCACACTGGATCGGTATCGCAGTGCTCGTCAATCATTTCATCCCCTACAATATCGACAAGTCCATAAGCTTTGGCTTCATCTGCTGACATAAAAACATCCCTTTCCATGTCTTCGGATACAACCCAAAAAGGCTTGCCTGTTCTTAGTGCATAAACCCTTGTGATCATTTCGCGAACTTTGTGTAACTCTTCCACTTCTAGTAAAAATTCAGGTGTCCTTGCCCGATAATAAGCACTAGCAGGTTGGTGAAGCATAATCCTAGCGTGAGGGAATGCTATACGCTTGGTGGGTTCTCCTCCAAGCAGAATGAAGGAGGCCATGGATGCGGCTATTCCGAGGCATATTGTATATATATCTGGTGTCACCGTTTGCATCGTATCAAAAATCGCCATTCCTGAGATTAGCCACCCGCCGGGGGAGTTTATAAACAAAAAAATATCGCTAATTCCATCTTCTATACTGAGATATACCATGAGACCTGTAATATGATTCGTGATCTCGGAACGAATCTCTTGACCTAAAAAAAGTGTCCTTTCTCGATACATAACATTGTATAAGTCAACCCAAGTCGCTTCTTCATCTCCGGGAATCCGGTAAGGTACTTTTGGAACACCAATGGGCATATTAGATTAATATTATTAAATTTAAGTAAGAAAACTACACTTTAATATGGAAACGTAAGAATGGAAGAGAAAGAAAGAATCTGCAGTTTATTATCTTCATTTTTTTCTTATTCTATAAGAATACTATAGATTCCATTAATACATAGATTAAAATAATACATAGATTGCAAAATTATAGATATAAGGAAGGTAAGGCAGATTGAATAAAGAAAAAGGAATCTGTGATTCGAATGATAAACAAAGAGGGATTAGGGATCTATTCTTCGTTTTTCAAAATAGCCCAAGCTACCCATTGCATATTGGCACTTATCGAGTATAGAATAGATCTGCTTCTCTTTCTTCTTACAAACAGAATTGGCTTCTTATTTTTAATGGAATGAAATAAATATTCACGCTTTCTGACACAGAATCCCCTAGAAGGGTTAGGTACATAGGATATGGATAGTCTTTTCCAATGCGATAAAATAAAACGACATCGTGTCTATTTTTCTTTGCTAAAGGGGTATTTCCATGGGTTTGCCTTGGTATCGTGTTCATACTGTCGTATTGAATGATCCGGGTCGATTGCTTTCGGTGCATATAATGCACACAGCTCTAGTTTCTGGGTGGGCTGGCTCGATGGCTTTATACGAATTAGCGGTTTTTGATCCCTCTGATCCTGTTCTGGATCCAATGTGGAGACAAGGTATGTTCGTCATCCCCTTCATGACTCGTTTAGGAATAACCAATTCGTGGGGTGGTTGGAGTATTTCAGGAGGAACTATAACGAATCCGGGTATTTGGAGTTATGAAGGTGTGGCAGGTGCGCATATTGTGTTTTCTGGCTTGTGTTTCTTGGCAGCTATCTGGCATTGGGTATATTGGGACCTAGAAATATTCTGTGATGAGCGGACGGGAAAACCTTCTTTGGATTTGCCCAAGATCTTTGGAATTCATTTATTTCTTGCAGGGGTGGCTTGTTTTGGCTTTGGTGCATTTCATGTAACGGGTTTGTATGGTCCTGGGATATGGGTGTCCGATCCTTATGGACTAACAGGAAAAGTACAAGCTGTAAGTCCTGCGTGGGGTGCAGAAGGTTTTGATCCTTTCGTTCCGGGAGGAATAGCTTCGCATCATATTGCTGCGGGTACATTGGGCATATTAGCGGGCCTATTCCATCTTAGTGTCCGTCCGCCTCAACGTCTATACAAAGGATTACGTATGGGCAATATTGAAACTGTACTTTCCAGTAGTATCGCTGCTGTTTTTTTTGCAGCTTTCGTAGTTGCCGGAACTATGTGGTATGGATCGGCAACTACCCCAATCGAATTATTTGGGCCTACTCGTTATCAGTGGGATCAGGGATACTTTCAGCAAGAAATATATCGAAGAGTTAGCGATGGGTTAGCCGAAAATCTTAGTTTATCAGAAGCTTGGTCTAAAATTCCTGAAAAATTAGCCTTTTATGATTATATTGGTAATAATCCGGCAAAGGGGGGATTATTCAGAGCAGGCTCAATGGACAATGGGGATGGAATAGCTGTTGGATGGTTAGGACATCCCGTCTTTAGAGATAAAGAAGGACGCGAGCTTTTTGTACGTCGTATGCCTACTTTTTTTGAAACATTTCCGGTAGTTTTGGTAGATGAAGAGGGAATTGTGAGAGCGGACGTTCCTTTTAGAAGAGCAGAATCCAAATATAGCGTTGAGCAAGTAGGCGTAATGGTGGAGTTCTATGGTGGCGAACTTAATGGAGTAAGTTATTCTGATCCTGCTACTGTAAAAAAATATGCGAGGCGCGCCCAATTAGGGGAAATTTTTGAATTAGATCGAGCTACTTTGAAATCGGATGGTGTTTTTCGCAGCAGTCCAAGGGGTTGGTTCACTTTTGGTCATGCTACCTTTGCTTTGCTATTCTTTTTCGGACACATTTGGCATGGCGCTCGAACCTTGTTCCGAGATGTTTTTGCTGGTATTGATCCAGACTTGGATGCTCAAGTGGAATTTGGAACATTCCAAAAAGTTGGAGATCCAACTACAAGGAGACAGACAGTCTGATACCTATGGTATCTTTCACCTCTCTTTTTTGATTTGACATGGGAAACATCTCCTGTCCTTTCTTTGACTCTTTTTTTTTTTTTATATGGGAAATGATCCCAAATGACAAGTGAATAGGTGTGGAAGTTATAATTGTAAATAAACCACGATCGAATCTATGGAAGCATTGGTTTATACGTTCCTTTTAGTTTCGACTTTAGGGATAATTTTTTTCGCTATCTTCTTCCGAGAACCACCTAAGGTTCCGACTAAAAAATGAAATAATTTAATTGAAGTAAGAAGTCTCCCCATCTGGGAGACTTCTTACTTCAATTAGTCCCCATGTTCTTCGAATGGATCTCTTAATTGTTGAGAGGGTTGCCCAAACGCGGTATATAAGGCATACCCAGTAAAGCTTACAAGTAAACCAGATATGGAGATGGCGACTAAAGTTGCTGTTTCCATTTTTATAGAATTTCAAAATTACAATGGATCTATGAAAAGATCGTGTATTTACAACTACAACGGAATAGTATACAAAGTCAACACCAATGATTAAATAGAATTTATGGCTACACAAACCGTTGAAGATAGTTCTAGACCTAGGCCAAAACGAACTGGCGCAGGTAGTTTATTAAAACCCTTGAATTCAGAATATGGGAAAGTAGCTCCGGGTTGGGGGACTACTCCTTTTATGGGGGTCGCAATGGCTTTATTCGCGATATTCCTATCTATCATTTTAGAAATTTATAATTCTTCTGTTTTACTGGACGGAATTTTAACGAATTAGGTTTCTACTAACTAAAACTATGAAGTCATAGTTTTTCCATCCAAAAAGAGGCCTTTCTACTTTAATCTCCACATTTCTAGACATTCTGGTAGTTCGACCGTGGATTTTTTTGTTTCGGTATCTCTGGAATATGAGTGTGTGACTTGTTAGAATTGATCCTATTGATAATACATAGAAAGGGCCTGTTCTCTCTATCTCGATGATTCTAATTCGTCGGATATTATTTATTCTAGTATCTGGAACACGAAATACATAGAGTGGATCAAGAAAAAAAAATAGAACTATGATTCATACTCACTATTTAGACCTCGCAACCAGACTGAAAAAAAAATTCAAGTAGTTCTTAATAAAAAAAGAAATTTTCTTCCTTCCAATTTTGTTTGCCCAAAAGAAAACTTTTTTTTCTCTCGATTTTGTCGAGTCATTACACCGATTCAATAAATGATCATCAAGCGGTTCTTATTCGAAGAACCCTTGCCTTTTGTTTAGCTTGAGACTCAATCATCGTGGCTCTAGTATGAATCTAAGGTTTTAATTGAACTGATTCATAGGATCGCAACAAGATAATTTCTATCAGAAAACCACTAAAAATTTTTCTTTTTTTTTGAATTTTCTTTTTTTACTAGTAAAAAAAGAAAATTCAAAAAAAAATAGGGACGAGAAAAGTCAAGAGGCCTCTACAACATAAGGGAAAGAAAGACAGATGAGCCAACTTGAGATTTTTTGGCATTATCATCACAAAGAAGAAATTCTGGATTTTTCTTATTTCATATCTTCAAGGCAAATCGATCCAATCCCGTGGCTGATGAAGTTTTGAACCTTTATTTTCTAATATCCGTTGAAAATTTGTGTGTTTCTGCTTGAGCCGTACGAGATGAAATTTTCATATACGGTTCTCAGAGGGGGGAGTCGGGCTAGTTACCTATCTCAATAAAGTATATGATTGGTTTGAGGAACGTCTTGAGATTCAGGCAATTGCAGATGATATAACTAGTAAATATGTTCCTCCTCATGTCAACATATTTTATTGTTTAGGGGGAATTACACTTACTTGTTTTCTAGTACAAGTCGCTACCGGTTTTGCTATGACTTTTTACTACCGACCAACCGTTACAGAGGCTTTTTCCTCTGTTCAATATATAATGACGGAGGCCAACTTTGGTTGGTTAATCCGATCAGTTCATCGATGGTCAGCAAGTATGATGGTTCTAATGATGATCCTGCACGTATTTCGTGTGTATCTCACAGGTGGATTTAAAAAACCCCGTGAATTAACTTGGGTCACAGGTGTGGTTTTGGCTGTATTGACTGCATCATTTGGTGTAACTGGTTATTCTTTGCCTTGGGATCAAATTGGTTATTGGGCAGTCAAAATTGTGACAGGTGTACCTGAAGCGATTCCGGTAATAGGATCCCCTTTAGTGGAGTTATTACGTGGAAGTGCTAGTGTGGGCCAATCCACTTTGACTCGTTTTTATAGTTTACATACCTTTGTACTGCCTCTGCTTACTGCCGTATTTATGTTAATGCACTTTCCAATGATACGTAAGCAAGGTATTTCGGGTCCTTTATAGGGAAGGCATATCATAGAGAATTCTAATTCTCATATATCATATCGGGTAGGTTGTGGTATTTCATTGCTACAAACATGGGTTATTGTAAAATAAGACATGTCATTTGGATACTTCTCTTCAACTCCGAAGTATTTTGATACAAATAGTTGAAGTGAATTTTACGAAAGAAAATAAGGCGGATTATGGGAGTGTGTGACTTGAATTATTGATTTGGCCATGCAGATAGAGAATTGGATCTGCCACATTAGAATTCACGACCAAAGGTGTCTCCGCATCCAATCAACACGTAAGTCCCCTATCTAGGAAGGATAGGCTGGTTCACTCGAGGAGAATATTTTCTATGATCATACCCCAACCATGTCATCCATGAACAGGCTCCGTAAGATCCCATAGAGTATAAATGGAATAAGTCATGTGATATGATCCAATTCTATATTTATTACACTTACTTTTTATTATAGTATGGAAATGCATTCATTTTCTTTGCATCGATTTCGATCCGCAATACTATCGGAGTAAAAGAAGGGATCTAAGGAAGAGGGTAGGCTAAACTTTTTTTATTTTTTATTAGTAACAAGTAAATACTTTGTTTGGACGTAAGAAACTTGCGATATTGAGGGGATAAACACCAACTAATCAAGAGACAATCCACAAAGCAATTGATCATGATCAAATTTGTAAGCCCACTTGGATATTGAGCATTTACGCATAAGAATAGGATTCTTTTCAATGAGTAGTTATAGGCGCAACTTCGGAAAAGATAATCTGATAAAGCTTTTCTTACCTTGAGTCATTGAGTCATTATATAACCTATTCTATTGTGGATCCTCCACGGTCTTATTTCTTTCATTCTTGCTCGAGCCGGATGATGCAAAATTATCATGTCCGGTTCCTTTGGGGGATGGATCCTAAAGAATTCACCTATCCCAATAACAAAGAAACCTGACTTAAATGATCCTGTATTAAGAGCAAAATTAGCTAAAGGGATGGGACATAATTATTACGGGGAACCCGCGTGGCCCAACGATCTTTTATACATTTTTCCAGTAGTAATTCTAGGTACTATTGCATGTAATGTAGGTTTAGCGGTTCTCGAGCCGTCAATGATTGGTGAACCGGCGGATCCGTTTGCAACTCCTCTGGAAATATTGCCCGAGTGGTACTTCTTTCCCGTATTTCAAATACTCCGTACAGTACCCAATAAGTTATTGGGCGTTCTCTTAATGGTTTCTGTCCCAACGGGCTTATTGACAGTACCCTTTCTGGAGAATGTCAATAAATTCCAAAATCCATTTCGTCGCCCAGTAGCTACGACCGTTTTTTTAATCGGTACTGCAGTAGCTCTTTGGTTAGGTATTGGAGCAACATTACCCATTGATAAATCCTTAACTTTAGGTCTTTTTTAGGGATTTTTCGGGTTGATTCATTCAACCGTGAAGTCCCCTGCATGGGTATCTAGGAAATAGTTACTTCCAAGTGAATCTTCCCTAGATACCTAAAATCTATTTTATTATGATCCATTTCGCGAAAATATAGATTGTGCCAAAGATGCAAAATTGTTTTCTTTTATCTTTTTATTCTAACTCGAAAAAGAAGAAGAGGAAAAAATTGCAATGGATTTAAAGCGAGAACTTGTTCTTAGGTAAATCAATTGGGAGATGCTTCTCTAGAGTGTCCCATAGAAGTTTTCCATCTTCCATACGAAAACTGTCAATTCTCATAAGATCTTCTTCAGTCTTACTCAAAAGGTCCAATAGTGTATGTATATTGGACCTTTTGAGACAATTATACGTTCTAGAAGGCAATTCTAATTGATCAATAAAAATACAATTCAATGGAATTCCTTTTTTGTTTTTCTTTAGATTAGTGAATCTTTTTTGAAAGGTTAAAAGGGGTGGAGTAAACCTGTTTTTATTTTCTTCGAAACTAGCGCCCTCTTCCTCTGCGTGTAGAAAAGGCAGAAATAAATCAATCAAATTACGAGAAGCTTCATAAAGCGCTTCTTTAGGGGTTAAACTCCCATTCGTCCATATTTCTAGAAAAAGTATCTCGTGTTTTTCATTTCCATTCCCACAAGAAAAAATACTATAATTCACATTTCGAACAGGCATGGATACAGCATCTATAGGATAACTTCCATCTTGAGAGTTCTTTATGAGTTCCGTATGATATCCGCGATCTCTTTTGATCTGTAACTCAATACAGAAATCAATGGGCTCTCTCAAGTTAGCTATAGGTTGTGTCGTATCAACGATTTCTACGGAAGGCGGTAAGATTATATCTTGAGCGGTTATATATCTAGGACCTTTGACGCAAATTGATGCGTCTCTAACTCCATAGAGATTACTTCTCAATACAATTTCTTTCAAATTTAGTAAAATTTCTTGTATGGATTCTTCAATACCTACTATTGTAGAATATTCGTGTGGCACGTTCCCAAATTTTGCGCGTGTGATACATGTTCCTTCTATTTCTCCAAGTAAAGCTCTTCGCAAGGCAATACCGACAGTATCCGCTTGACCTTTTCTAAGCGGGGACAGAATGAAACGACCATAATAAAGACGCTTACTATCTACTCTTGATTCAACACACTTCCACTGTAGTGTTTGGGTGGATCCTGTTACCTCCTCTCGAACCATAATAGACTAGTATTATTATTTGATCATTGAATCGTTTATTTCTCTTGAAAGCGGTTTAATTCTTTTACAGACGTCTTTTTTTAGGAGGTCGACATCCATTATGCGGCATAGGTGTTACATCGCGTATACAACTTAACCGTACACCACTTTTAGCAATGGCTCGTAATGCGGCATCTCTTCCGCTACCAGCACCTTTTACCATAACTTCTGCTCGTTGCAAACCCACTGTACGAATAGCATCTACTGCTGTTCTTTGACCAGCATAGGGTGATGCTTTTCTTGAGCTTTTGAATCCACAAGTACCTGCGGAGGACCAGAAAACCACCCGACCTTGCGGGTCTGTAACAGTTATAATGGTATTGTTGAAACTGGCTTGAACATGAATAACCCCTTTTGTTATTCTACGTGCACTCTTCCGTAAACTAAAACGGGCATTCCTACGCAAACCAATACGCACTCTCTTACGTGAACCTATTTTTGGTGTAGCTTTTGTCATATTTTATTATCTCATAAATATATTTTTGGTGTAGCTTTTGTCATATTTTATTATCTCATAAATATGAGTTAGAAATAACAAAAAGATACAAAGATATCCGTTTCAGGGTAAAATAGATCCTTTACTTTCATTTTGTTATTTGGAATTTGGACATTTCCGTGGGTACTTTTTTTTTACTTTTTAGAAAGGAAGCTCCTTTTTCGAAAGATTACCCCTGTCTTTGTTTATGTTTCGGATTGGAACAAATGACTCTAATTCGCCCACGCCTACGAATCAGTCGACATTTTGTACAAATTTTACGAACGGAAGCTCTTATTTTCATATTTAGGTATTCCTTTCTTAAACTATGAATCTACTTTTTTGGAAAAAATAAGTCTCTTCACTTAAATTTGGAAACTTGGAATTTATTACCCTAGAAAAACCTAATCCTTTGAATCTTTGGTATCCTTCAAATCTTCAGTATCCTTCGAGTCTTCGGTACGCTTCGAATCCTTATGGGGAAGTCTATAAATTATACGCCCCTTGCTTGAATCATAACGACTTACTTCAATTTTGACCCTATCCCCCATCAGTATTCGTATAGAACTGGACCGGATCTTTCCTGAAATATAGCCCAGGATGATGGTGTCATTCTCTAGGCGAACGCGGAACATTCCGTTGGGTAGGGCTTCCGTAACTAAACCTTCGAAAGTGACTTTTGCTTCTCTCGGGGTTTTTTTTTCTCTCCTATTTTTTTTTTCTGTCATTTTTTTTTTTCTCCTATTTTTCGATTTTAATTTCCAAAATAGGAAGTTCGAGATATAATTCGTGTACTATAGGCGAGGCCTTTACCATAATTACCATATATAACATAAGACTTCTCCCCCAATTCTGTTTAGTCGAGCTTCTCGATCTGTCATTATACCTCGAGAAGTAGAAAGAATAGCAATTCCCATTCCGCCCAAAACCTTAGGAATTCCTTGATAGTTGGTATAAATTCGTAAGCCAGGTCGGCTGATACGCTTTAAAAAGGTTCTAGTTCTATATATTCCCTTTCTAGTCTTTCTCTTTTGATGTCGCAAAGTTGAAACCAAGAAATATCTGTTACTTTCCTGATGTTTCCGAACACTTTCAATAAAACCCTCTCGTAGAAGTATTTTAACAATGTTTTCGGTAATATTTGTAGATACTACTCGAACAGTTCCTTTTTTATTCATGTCTGCGTTTCTTATAGAGGTTAGTAAATCAGCAATAGTGTCTTTGCCCATAAGACTCTAATTCTAGGTTCCTCCTAATTTTTCTATAATCAACATGTTTTCCTTTTTCTTTTAATTTTGGATTTTAAAGCATATACGTGAGACACAATCCACTAATTTTTTCTTTGATCTATATCTCGTCTACTAGTATTTATAATACTTCAGGAGCTAATGAAACTATTTTAGTAAAATTCAATTCTCTCAATTCCTCGGCAATCGCGCCAAAAACTCGAGTTCCTTTTGGATTTCCTTTTTGATCAATGATAACAGCTGCATTGTCATCATAGCGTATTATTATACCGTCTTCGCATTTGAATTCTTTACATGTACGTACAATTACAGCTCGAATTACTTCGGATCTTTCTAGAGGCATTTGGGGCACTGCGTCTTTGATTACAGCAACAATAACATCACCAATACGAGCATATCGCTGATTACCAGCAGCTCCTATGACTCGAATACACATCAATTTTCGAGCTCCACTGTTATCTGCTACATTTAAAAGGGTCTGAGGTTGAATCATATTATTTTGATTTCAATTTGTTATTTCAATGCAAAAGGATGAAAGAAATATTGTCTTTCCTTTTTTTATCTTCAATACTCCTTTTTTGGGTTCTATATCTCTAATCGAAGAAATTGACTTCGTATGGGCATTTTACTGGCAGCTATGGAGATAGCTGCTCTAGCTACAGTTTCGGATACTCCGCTCATTTCATAAAGTATTCGACCTGGTTTAACAACGGCTACCCAATATTCGGGGGATCCCTTTCCCGAGCCCATACGTGTTTCTGTGGGTCTTATTGTAACCGGTTTGTCGGGAAATATACGTACCCATAGTTTTCCACCACGACGTGCATATCGTGTCATTGCTCTTCGTCCTGCTTCTATCTGTCTCGCTGTGATCCAAGCGGGTTCAAGTACTTGAAGAGCATATCTACCAAAACAAATACGATTGCCTCGGCAGGATTTTCCCTTCATTCTTCCTCTATGTTGTTTACGAAATCGAGTTCTTTTGGGGTTATAGTCGATGGTTCTTTCTTAGTTCCATCTCTACTGCAAAACTGGACATGAGAGTTTCTTCTCATCCAGCTCCTCGCGAATGAAATGAGAAAGCGTCCAAATTTCTCTAATTCCATAATATTCAAAGATATTACGGATAGATACACATCAACATATAATAGAAAAAGTTAGGTTTTTTTTATTTTTGAATTTATTAAAATAGAAAAATATATAGTCAAGAAAGAAGATCTAGAATATATCCAAATTCTATATTTATAAATAATGTAATCTCTCTCTTTAAAAAGGAATCTCCTTATTTTTACTCTTATTGAATCGTGGTAAAGTATTCTAATCCAATAAAGATTTCGCGGGCGAATATTTACTCTTTCCTGTCTTATTTGTTAATTTATAACCTTACCAAATAAAGCAATTTTTTGGTTTGTTCCGCCATCCCACCCAATGAAGTATTAGGATTCTTTTCAATAAAATCCTATGCAGTCATAGGTTTTGTCGTTCCCACAGCTTCTCCTTTAATGGTTAGGTTTGAATCCTGCAATGGAGCTTCCAAAAAATTTCTTTCCGAGTCAATTTTCTCAGTTTTATTAACCCGGGCTGCTCCTTATTATTCCTTTAAATTTTTCTTTTTTGTTTCAAGTTACGATTTCGAATTCTCTTTTATTTTTCTTTTTTTATTATATTGATGCTTTATCACATTGCCTTTTATGATGTAATTCATAGACCATACACATTGGAATCCTATATCTTTCTTATTCTTCTTCCTTCTATCTATCATCCCTCCTTTTATCCACATCCCTTTAGTTTTCCTTCACAACCTAGAATCCGGTTTCTTTTTTAGAGAAAAAAATGCAGTTGCTACGACTATATGATAGATCTACTCATTTATGATAGATGTATTTATTCACATAGTGACTGTTTCTTAGTTAGGATCTCGACAATACGAAGCAATAGGTTGGTTATTAGTTAATTTTCTATAATTACTAAGTTTTTTCTATTTTTAGTAGGGTTCGGTCAATTTTTTTTTGAATCCCCATTTTTGACCCTAAATAAAAAACTAACGAGTCACACACTAAGCATAGCAATTATATTAAAAGATTTATCAATTTTCATTAAATCTTATAGAAAGAGGTATAATTTCTTATTTTTTTCAGGGATTTCGGGAAAAATAAGGCTCTTGTCTTTTTTATTCTATCGCTGGTCAGAATGGGAAGACAAGGTTAGTTATTCTTCTTCTAGGAATATCCAAATTTTTACACCTAATACTCCATAGATAGTTCGAATTGGATAGCAGCAATAATCAATTTTAGCGCGAATTGTTTGGAGGGGAAGTCTACCCTTTTTGATGCATTCGGCACGTGCAATTTCTTTCCCTGCTAGACGACCTGCTATTTTGATTTTGACTCCCTTTATATCTGCTTTTTTAGTTAATTCAATGGCTTTTTTCATTGCCTTTCGGAATGAAACTCTATTTTTTAATTGGAAAGCTATATATTCTGCAAGAATGTTAGGTTGTCTATAAGGTTCTTTAACTTTTTCGATAGCAATATTAAGTCTCTGGTTTACAGAATTAACTTCCTTTTGGAGATCTTTCTCTAATTCTTCGATTGCTCCTTTTTTCTTTAATAAATTAGGGAATCCAATATGGATTATGACGTGGATTGTATCGATTTCTTTTTGAATTTCTATATGTGTAATTACTTCGGAACTTGAGTCTGATTCTATTTTTCTATTCGAGCCTTTTTTCCTATTCTTTTGTATATAGTTCTTGATACAATTCCGTATTTTTTTATCTTCCTGTAGACCTTCAGAATAATTTTTTGGTTGTGCGAACCAAAAGGAATGGTGATTTTGGGTTGTACCAAGTCTGAAACCGAGTGGATTTATTTTTTGTCCCATATTTTTCTATTCTATTTTTTTTTTACCGGAAATCGAAATCTTAGATTGATCTAAAGATTATTTAGATTTCTTTACTATATTTAGTACAATTGTTATATGACACATGGTTTTTTTTATAGGATAACCACGTCCTCGAGCCCGAGGTCTGAATTTTTTCATAATAGTACTCCTACTGACTTCGGCTTTAGTGATGAATAAACTCGCTTTGTCGAAATCCCTATAATGAGTAGCATTTGCTGCTGCCGAATAAACCAACTTTAAGATGGGATAAGATGCTCGATAAGGCATGAGGTTCAGTATCATAACGGTTTCCTCGTAGTAACGCCAGCGAATCTCATCAAGAACTCTTTGTGCTTTGAAAACAGACATATGTATGCGTTTTTGTGCTTTGAAAACCCGTTCGAACTTAAGTAGACGATCGGTTGGAACTTTTCTTGCGAGTTTCCTTAGCCCGTTTTTCTTCTTCTTTATCCTAGGGGTATACTTTACCAATTTGAAACTTGTCATAAATAAGGTTATTACCCACCTACCTTTACTTTATTTGAATCCTATAAATTTTGTTTATTCTGAATCTTTCTATTCTGAATTCAGTTAACGACGAGATTTAGTATCCTTTCTTGCACTTTCATAACTCGTGAAATGCCGAGTAGGCACGAATTCCCCCAATTTGCGACCTACCATAGGATTTGTTATGTAAATAGGTATATGTTCCTTTCCATTATGAATCGCGATTGTATGGCCAACCATTGCGGGTAGAATGCTAGATGCCCGGGACCACGTTACTATTGTTTCTTTCTCCTCCTTCATATTGACCTTTTCTATTTTTGCCAATAAATGACGAGCTACAAAAGGATTCGTTTTTTTTCGTGTCACAGCTGATTACTCCTTTTTTTTTCATTTTAAAGAGTGGCATCCTATGTCCACTATCTCGATCGAGGTATGGAGGTCAGAATAAATAGAATAATGATGAATGGAAAAAAGAGAAAATCCTTTAGCTGGATAAGGGGCGGATGTAGCCAAGTGGATCAAGGCAGTGGATTGTGAATCCACCATGCGCGGGTTCAATTCCCGTCGTTCGCCCATCGCATTATTGCAAATTCCAAAAATGCAATTTTCCATATTCCTAGTTACGTATTTACTTACGGCGACGAAGAATAAAACTATCACTATATTTTTTCCTTTTCCTAGTTCTTCTTCCAAGCGCAGGATAACCCCAAGGGGTTGTGGGTTTTTTTCTACCAATGGGGGCTTTCCCTTCACCGCCCCCATGGGGGTGGTCCACAGGGTTCATAACTACCCCTCTTACTACGGGGCGTTTACCTAGCCAACACTTAGATCCGGCTCTACCCAAACTTTTTTGGTTCACCCCAACATTACCCACTTGTCCGACTGTTGCTAAGCAGTTTTGGGATACCAAACGGACCTCCCCAGATGGTAATCTTAAAGTGGCCGATTTACCCTCTTTTGCAATCAGTTTCGCTACAGCACCTGCTGCTCTAGCTAATTGCCCACCCCTTCCACGTGTGATTTCTATGTTATGTATGGCCGTGCCTAAGGGCATATCGGTTGAAGTAGATTCTTCTTTTTTCTCAAAAAACCCCTTCCCAAACTGTACAAGCTTCTTCCAAAGCATACGGCTTTCTAGATGTATATGACGATCTCTAGACAGATGGATCTTATATGAATCGTATGATGAAGTACCACATGAGTGGATATATAGAAAAGGAATCCAAATCTGCCGAATCGCTCATGTTATGATCTTCTACATCCTAGGTCTCCGCGTTCCGTCATCTGGCTTATGTTCTTCATGTAGCATTCAGATCGAATGACTCTATGAAATTACGTCGATACTTCCACATATTATGGGTAACGTAGGAGACATCCCTATTTTCACCCGGGGGTCTTAATTACCACTGCTTAGCTTTCAATTCGCCTCTGACCATCAAATTAAATGTGAATAACCCGTCCTCCTCTCTTTGAAACAAGGGGCGCTTCCGGTTCTGTGCGTGCTTCAAACAATTTTGTCTTCTCCATATTACCATATCTCTAGAGTCAATAATTTTCTATGAGGAACTACTGAACTCAATCACTTGCTGCCGTTACTCAACAGTTTTCTGTTGAGGTCTATCCCGTAGAGGTAGTCAAATTGGATCAGTGATCGATTTCTAGGTTTCGTCGTAAACCTAATTGGTTACTTCCAATTACGTAAATCAATAGTTCAAACCGCACTCAAAGGTAGGGCATTTCCCATTGATATAGGAACTTTTGTACCAGAAACAATAGTATCTCCAATTATAGCCCCTCTGGGATGTAAAATATATCTCTTCTCACCATCCCCATAGTGTATGAGACAAATGTATGCATTTCGATTAGGGTCATATTCTATGGTTACGATTCTACCAGATATGTCTTTTTGATTCCGTCGAAAATCAATTTTACGGTATAGGCGCTTATGACCTCCCCCTCTATGCCTTGCGGTAATGATTCCTCTGGCATTACGACCTTTACCACAACGGTGCCGTCCATGGATCAATTTATTTCGTGGATTGGATTTCACTTGCCTGTCTACGGTTCCCTTGCGTGTGCTCGGGATAGGTGTTTTGTATAAATGTTTCGCCGTATTATTAAGTATTCTCCTTTAGTTCTTTTCTCTATCTAGAAGTGGAATAGAATAACCCGGTTGAAGGGTAATGATCATACGTCTGTAATGCATTGTATGTCCCAGAATAGGTCCCATTCTTCTACCCTTTCCGGGTAGTCGATGGCTATTCA